TTGTATTAAGGACTATGTAAAAAAAAATAAGAAAATATCCTCAGGTTTCGAAGGAATTGCTTATATAGTAATTCAAAAAAGAATAGATTTGATTCAGGTCATAATCTATATTGGATTTCCAAATTTATTAATAGAAGGACGAACACGGGGAGTCGAAGAATTACAGATGAATGTACAAAAAGAGTTTCATTCTGTAAACCGGAGACTCAACATTGCTATCACAAGAATTGAAAAACCTTACGGACAACCTAATATTCTCGCAGAATATATAGCTTTACAATTAAAAAATAGAGTCTCATTTCGAAAGGCAATGAAAAAAGCTATTGAATTAACTGAACAAACCGGTACAAAAGGAATTCAAGTGCAAATTGCGGGACGTATCGACGGAAAAGAGATTGCACGTGTCGAATGGATCAGAGAAGGCAGGGTTCCCCTACAAACAATTCGCGCTAAAATTGATTACTGTTCCCATACAGTTAGAACTATCTATGGAATCTTAGGTATCAAAATTTGGATATTTGTAAACCAAGAATAAGAAAATAAGAATAATGGAACTTTCTTTATCTCGCCATTATGCTCATCAATAGAGCAATTTTAGAAAATATTTTCTTATTTTTTTTCTTAATCAAAGAAAAACGAACAATTAGAATTCTATAAGGTTGAATAAAAATTTGATTTATCCTTTATTTAAATTTAATTTAAATTTTAGTATAATTGCTATGCTCAGTGTGTGACTCGTTAGTTTTTTCTTTAGAATTGAGACTGAAAAGAAAAATAGGTGACCACACTATAAACTTAATAACTATCAAAACTAAAGAAACTAAAAACTCATAACCAACTTATTGCTTCGTATTGTTGAGATCCCAAGAAACAGTTACTATATGACTGAATCAATCATATAGTTTTAGCAACTGAAATCCTTTTCATAAAAAAGAAATCTGATTCTGAATTATGAAAAAAAAAGGGATGTGGAAAAAGGAAGGGTGATAGAAAGAGAGAATAAAGATCTAAATGATATTAAATGATATATGATTCCCATATGTATGGTTTATGAAGAATTACCCCATAAAAAAGGCAGTGTTATAAAGCATCAACATTAATATACAATAAAAATATAATAAAATAATAATATAAAGAATCTAATCAATATGGATAATATAGTATAATTAATAGTATAATTATTATAGTATAATATAGTCTATTATATATGTAAGTATGTAATTAAAATATGTAAGTATGTAATTAAAATAGAAAAATAAAGAATCTAAATAATAGAAAAGAGAGAAAAATTGAATTGAGCTTCGGGTTAAGAAAAACTGAGGAGATTGACTCGGAAACAAATAACAGATTCTGTTGAGAGCTCCATTGCAGAGTTCAGGCCTAAGTATTAATAGAGAAGTTATGGGAACGATGGAACCTGTGATTACATAGGATTTTCTTGAAAACGAATCAATCCTAAGGATTCATTGGGTAGGATGGCGGAATGAACCAAGAAAAAATGGATTTCTTCTGAATGGTCATGAATTGACCCTACAAATGAAGGAGAAAAGAGTTAATATTCGCCCGCGAAACCTTTCTTTATTTTTATTTCATTTAAGAATTTCATTTATTGGATGACTATTGGCGTAATTAAATAGAGGTAAAGAAAAAGACTTTAGAGATTTTGCTAAAAGAAAGAAGCATTCTTTTTATCTATATATATAATATAAAAAAACACGCCTAGTTATCTAGTTATATATACAGCCTACCTATGTAACAAATTCAATATAAAAAAATTAGTATATTCTTTCTTTTGTCTTTTGATAGAATAAAATAAATATTACCTAGAAATATGTATTTTATTGAATCATTTCATTCGCGAGGAGCTGGATGAGAAGAAATTCTCATGTCCGGCTCTGCAGTAGAGATGGAATTCAGAAACAACCATCAACTATAACCCTAAAAGAACCAGATTTCGTAAACAACATAGAGGTAGAATGAAGGGAATATCTTGCCGAGGCAATCATATTTGTTTTGGCAGATACGCTCTTCAGGCACTTGAACCTGCTTGGATCACAGCTAGACAAATAGAAGCAGGGCGAAGAGCAATGACACGATATGCGCGTCGTGGTGGAAAGATATGGGTACGTATCTTTCCCGACAAACCTGTTACTGTAAGACCTACAGAAACACGTATGGGTTCGGGCAAAGGATCCCCCGAATATTGGGTATCCGTTGTTAAACCGGGCCGAATAATTTATGAAATGAGTGGAGTATCTGAAGCTGTAGCCAAAGCTGCTATGGAAATAGCTGCATGCAAAATGCCTATACGAACTCAATTTGTTATTTCAGGATAGGTAAACAAAAGTAAAAGAAGAAGGAGTTTTAAGAATAAAAAAACAACTACGGATTTCTTTATCTCTGGACAGACAATATTTCTTTTTTCCATTATCTTGAAATAAGAGATTAAAATAAAAATGATATGATTCAACCTCAGACCCTTTTGAATGTAGCGGATAACAGTGGAGCTCAAAAATTAATGTGTATTCGAATCATAGGAACTGGTAATCACCGATATGCTCATCTTGGCGATGTTATTGTTGCTGTAATCAAAGAAGCAGTGCCCAATATGCCTTTAGAAAGATCAGAAATAATTAGAGCTGTGATTGTACGCACATGTAAAGAACTCAAACGTGACAACGGCATGATAATACGATATGATGACAATGCAGCGGTTATCATTGATCAAGAAGGAAATCCAAAAGGAACTCGAATTTTTGGTGCAATCGCTCGAGAATTGCGACAGTTGAATTTTACTAAAATTGTTTCATTAGCACCCGAAGTCTTATAGATGAAAATAGGATATATCCTATCTTTCTATCTATATATAGAATAGAATCTTAGAATATCTGAAATAGATCCGATTAATAGATTGTGTGTGTCTCATGTATATATTTGAAATTTCTAATAATTTTTGAGAATCTATAATAATTAAAAAAAAAAGAATTCAATAAAAAATAAAACAAAAAAGAAGCATGTTGACTATATCAAAATTAGGGGGCACCAATAACTATAGTTCGTCATGGGTAGGGACATTATTGCCGATATAATAACTTCTATAAGAAATGCTGACATAGATCAAAAGGGAAGAGTTAAAATAGTATCTACTAATATCACTAAAAACATTGTGAAAATACTTTTACGAGAAGGTTTTATTGAAAACGTTCGAAAACATCAAGAAAGTCAAAAAAATTTCTTGGTTTCAACCTTACGACATAGAAAGACTAGGAAAGGTAAGAAAATAAATTTAAAGCGTATCAGCCGACCTGGTCTACGAATATATTCCAACTATCAACAAATTCCTAAGATTTTAGGTGGAATGGGAATTGTAATCCTTTCTACTTCTCGAGGTATAATAACAGATCGAGAAGCTCGATTAGAAAAAATTGGAGGAGAAATTTTGTGTTATATATGGTAATTCTCTTAGGATACCTTAAAATTCTCTCGAACTTACTCTTTGTAAAATAGAGAGGAGAAGTTAATTATAGAACTCTTCCTCTATTAGTTAATACTTAAAGGGGGTTCCCTGGAATGAAAGAACAGAAATTGATTCATGAGGGTTTAATTACTGAATCACTACCCAACGGTATGTTCCGAGTTCGATTAGATAATGAAGATCTAATTCTAGGTTATATTTCAGGGAGAATCCGGCGCAGTTTTATACGTATACTACCCGGAGATAGAGTCAAAATCGAAATGAGTCGTTATGATTCAACCAGGGGACGTATAATTTATAGACTTCGCAAAAAAGATTCGAACGATTAGATCATTCTTTTAAACATCCTTTTCGTAGAGATATAATTCAAAGTTCAAAAATGCAATAAACTGATTTTTGTTTTCAAAAAAAAGAGATTTAGAATGAAAGTAAGGAATGATAAATATGAAGATAAGGGCTTCTGTTCGTAAAATTTGTGAAAAATGTCGCTTGATTCGTAGGCGGGGGCGAATTATAGTTATTTGTTCCAATCCGAGACATAAACAGAGACAGGGGTAAAGAACTTTTTCATTTTTCTTTTGAAAAGAAAATCCATGTACATGTAAAAAGAAATAAGAAAGGATTCGTTTTCATATGAAATGGATATCCTCGTCTTTTTCTGTAGATTTCTGATTCTTTTTTCTTTTATTCTTATAAATAGAATCTAATAAAATATGACAAAACCTATAGCAAAAATTAGTTTACGTAAGAATGCACGTATTGGTTCAAATAAGAATGAACGTAGAATACCAAAAGGAGTTATTCATGTTCAAGCGAGTTTCAATAATACTATTGTAACTATTACAGACGTACGAGGTCGGGTGGTTTCTTGGGCTTCCGCAGGTACTTCTGGATTCAGAGGTACAAGAAAAGGAACACCCTATGCTGCTCAAGCCGCAACATTGAATGCTATTCGTACATTAGTTGATCAGGGTATGCAACGAGCAGAAGTTATGATAAAAGGTCCAGGTCTCGGAAGAGATGCGGCATTACGAGCCATTCGTAGAAATGGGATACTATTAAGTTTCGTACGTGATGTAACACCCATGCCACATAATGGATGTCGCCCCCCTAAAAAAAGACGTGTGTAGAAATAAAAATTCAAGAGATTCCAAGAGAAATAAATGATTCTGATCCAATAATTATAAATAAAAGAAAAATAATAGTATGGTTCAAGAAGACGTAGTAGGATCCACTCGAACACTACAGTGGAAATGTGTTGAATCAAGAGTAGACAGCAAGCGTCTTTATTATGGTCGTTTCGTTCTGTCCCCGCTTATGAAAGGTCAAGCCGATACCATAGGTATTGCCATGCGAAGGGCTTTACTTGGAGAAATAGAAGGAACATGTATCACACGTGCAACATCTGAAAATGTGCTGCATGAATATTCTACGATAGTAGGTATTGAAGAATCAGTACATGAGATTTTACTCAATTTGAAAGAGATTGTATTGAGAAGTAATCTTTATGGAGTTAGGAACGCATCTATTTGCGTCAGGGGTCCAAAATACATAACAGCTCAAGATATCATCTCACCACCTTCTGTAGAAATAGTTGACACGACACAGTATATAGCTAACCTGACAGAACCAATTGATTTGTGTATTGAATTACAAATCAAGAGAGATCGCGGATATCGTATGAAATCCACAAATGACTCTCACGATGGAAGTTATCCTATAGATATTGTATCTATGCCTGTTCGAAATGCGAATCATAGTATTCATTCTTATGGGAATGGGAATGAAAAACAAGAGATACTCTTTATAGAAATATGGACGAATGGAAGTTTAACTCCTAAAGAAGCACTTTATGAAGCTTCTCGTAATTTGATTGATTTATTGATTCCTTTTCTACATGCAGAGGAAGAGGATATGATTTTCAAGGAAAATGAAAACAGATGGAATCTACCCCTTTTTTCCTTTCAAGACAAATTCACTAATCTCAAGAAAAACAAAAAAGGAATTCCATTGACATGTATTTTTATTGACCAATCAGAATTGTCTTCCAGGACCTATAATTGTCTCAAAAGATCCAATATACATACATTATTGGACCTTTTGAGTCACAGTCAAGAAGATCTTATGAAAATGGAATATTTTCGCACAGAAGATGTAAAACAGATATTGAGCACTGTACAGAAGCATTTTGCAATAAATTTACTTAATAAAAAGTTATAATTTTAAATCCATTGGATTCTTTTCATTTTTTCTTTTTTATAAAGAAAAAAATAGAATAAGTTTTGAATCTCCGACACAGTCCATATATTTGCAGAATAGATCATAAAAAGATTGATGTATCTAAGGAAGATCCAGAAGGGGATCTTCCTTAGATATCTATATTGTGGTATTTAACGGTTTAATCAATTTGAAAAAGACCTAAAGTTAAGGATTTCTCAATTGGTAAAGTTGCTCCAATCCCTAACCAAAGAGCTACTGCGGTACCGATCAAAAAGACTGTTGTGGCTACTGGACGACGAAATGGATTTTGGAATTTATTGACATTCTCCAAAAAAGGTACTGTCAATAATCCTATTGGTACTGAAACCATTAAAAGAACACCCAATAACTTATTGGGTACTGTGCGAAGTATTTGAAATACGGGAAAGAAGTACCATTCGGGTAATATTTCCAACGGAGTTGCAAATGGATCCGCCGGTTCACCTATCATTGACGGTTCTAGAACTGCTAAGCCCACATTACATGCAATAGTGCCTAGAATTACTACTGGAAAAATATATAAAAGATCATTGGGCCATGCAGGTTCTCCATAATAATTATGTCCCATCCCTTTAGCCAATTTAGCTCTTAATACAGGATCATTCAAATCAGGTTTCTTTGTTATTTGGATAGGTGAATTCTTGTGGATCCATCCCCCAAGGGAACCGGACATGATAATTTTTTATCATCCGGCTCGAGCAAGAATCAAAAGAATCACATAAATAGATTCATAGAAGATCTATATTTGATACATATCTACATAGATAATGTAGAATGATTCTATGTAAGAAAAGATTTATAAAATTACATTTCCCCAAGTTTCAACGATTCATTATTCATTGCAAAGAATTAAGTTCTGGCAACAAGAAAATGCTCAATATCCAAGTTGGCTTACAAATTAGATCATGATCAAGTGCTTTTTGGATTGTCTCATGTCTTTTGATTAGTATTTATCCCCACAATATCTTGATTGTATTACATACAAAAATACAAAATTTTTACTTGTTACTAAGAAAATCTTAGCCCTTGTTCTTCCTTAGATCCCTTATTTAACTCCGATAGTATCATAGATCAGGGTTGATGCAGAGGAAATGAATGCATCTACATACTATAAAAACTTACTAAGATTACTATCCAATTATACTATCAAATTAATTCTAATAAAAATTACTAAAAAAAAATTAAACAAAGTGAATAAATAGAACATTGGATCATTCCACATCACTTATTATAGGGATCTTACGGAGCCTTTTCATGCATGACAAGATTCGGGTATGATCATAGAAAATATTCTCCTCAAGCGAACCGGCCTATCTTATTATCCTATGCTATATAAAGGGATTGACGTGATGTGATGGTTGGATGCGGAGACACATTGGGTTGTGAATTCCAACGTGGCGGATAAAATCATATATCTGCACGGGCCAATCAATAGTTCAAGTCACACACTCCCATAATCCATCCTCTGTTTAGAAAAATATACTTCAACTATTCTATTCGTATCAAATAAAAAATACTTCAGAGTTGAATAGAAGTATCCAAATAACATGCCTTATTTTTAAACAATCCATATTTGTAGCAATGAAAGACTCTTGTCCCTCCCCGATATGATAAATTACAAATATCTATGATCCGCCTTTTCTATAAAGGACCCGAAATACCTTGCTTACGTATCATTGGAAAGTGCATTAACATAAATACGGCAGTAAGAAGAGGTAATACAAAAGTATGTAAACTATAAAAACGAGTCAAAGTGGACTGGCCCA